AGAATGCGGAAATAAGAGCGAAGGCGGCAGGACTAGGAGCCCCTAGCAGGGGCTCCTAGCCCCGATAGGCGTCTTACGACGCCGTTCTCATGGACGGTGGTGTAGGCGTATTATGACGCCGAGAGAAGATTAGTATAAACGAGTGGCAAACGGATGACTAGGATGTTATAATTTGAGGACGTTATAAATACGAAAGATGGGCAGAGAAGGTATGAAAGCCCATTTTCCATAAGTAAACCTAAATTCTAAACCCTAGGAATTGAAACATCTTAGTACTAGGAGGAAAAGAAATCAAGCGAGATTCCGGGAGTAGTGGCGAGCGAAAGCGGATATAGACTATGGAATCCCGCCTTTAGGGGCGGGGATGAAATTGAAAACCAAAGAGGGTAACAGGCCCGTAGATAAAATCGATGATTCCGTAGTTCTTGGAGTAGAACTATTTGAAGAAAGGTGCTCCATATATCTAAAACTAAATATTATAACATACCAATAGTGAATTAGTACTGTGAAGGAAAGTTGAAAGAGATAATAGTGAAATAGAGCCTGAAATTTGCCATCTCACAAGCAGACGAAATTCGTTGTACCTTTTGTATAATGGGTTCGCAAGATAAATATTTGGCAAACTTAAGTTAATAGACGTAGGTGTAGTGAAAACGAGTTTGAATAGAGCGTTAGTCAAATAGAGCCCGAAACCAAGTGATCTAGCCATGGGCAGTTTGAAACCCGTTTAATAGCGGGCGGAGGAACGAACCGGTGATTGTGGCAAAAATCTCGGATGACCTGTGGCTAGGGGTGAAAAGCCAATCGAACTTGGAAATAGCTGGTTTTCTGCGAAAACTATTGAAGTAGTGCGTCATATGGCGGGATATCCGGGACGCATCGGACCGACATAGTCGGTCCGACGTCCTCGGATATCAGGATATTCTTACACAGTAAAGCACTGAATGGGTTTAGGGGTTAGGCCTACTAAATTCAACCAAACTATGAAGGTGTAAGGAGAAAATATGATAGACAGACAGTGGGCGAGAAGGTCCATTGTCAAGAAGGGAACAACCTAGATCAGAAGTTAAGGTCATAAATATAATCTAAGTGTAAAAGGGAATTTGTAAATTAAGACAATGAGAAAGTAGGCTTGGAACCAGCCATCTTTGAAAGATTACGTAACAGTTCACTCAATAAATTTATAGATCCCAAAAATTCTGGTGGCTTAAGCTTGTTAAACCGAAACTCTGAATAAATACCAGAAGGGGCGAGGCCCCGGTGGCTTATAGTGGTAGCAGAACGTACTGTAAATAATAACCATCGTAAGGCTATAGCCGATGGTTGGTTATTGCGAAAGCGTTTATCAGGAGTGATAATGCGAACATGAGTAAAAAACAGTGTGAGGATCACTGCTCACGGCCCAAGGTTTCCAATCATAGGATTATCCGGATTGGGTTATACAGTCCCTAAGAGGGCTTTATAGTATTCGGCGCCGACGGTATCAGGCCCCACAGGAGCCTGTGCCTCGGTGCTATTTCGATGGGAGTATTTAATAACAAGTGTCTAAGATATTATAAGAACTTATTCAGGGTCGTAAGACCCTAGGCTGTACTAAAACTAACACCAGTGGGCATAAAAGTGATGGTATAATTTATCTTAAGGAACTCGGCAAAATGTCCCTGTAAGTTCGCAAGAAGGGGAGCCAGCTATAGACAGAGGTAACCTGGACTAGGTTATCTAATTTGACTGGTCTCAGAAAAGAGGGGGTGTCGACTGTTTACCAAAAACATAGCTTCCAGCAAAGGGCCAAGGGCCTGAAGTATTGGAGGTGAGGCCTGCCCAATGGTTGTATCTAAAACCAAGTAATAAAAAAAGTTAGCTTGGGTAAGGACAATTGAATGGCCGCGGTAAATCTGACCGTGATAATGTAGCGCAATCAATAGCCAATTAATTGTTGGCAAGTATGAATGGCTTAACGAATGCCCCGCTGTCTCAAGATAAAAACCAATGAAATTGAATTCGTAGTGAAGATGCTACGTATAAATTGTTAGACGAGAAGACCCCATTGAGCTTTACTGGAGACTTATATGGTTCTTTACCAATTAATTGTGTAGACTATGTGGGTAAACCCTCGCGTATGCCGGCACGGAAGCTACGCTTCCATGCCGCATGGGGTTATAATGAAAAACCACTCTTTAATTATAAAAAGAACTAAAATAATGGAAAGGTATATGTCAGACAGTTTGGTTGGGGCGACCGCCTTCTAAAGAGTAACGAAGGCGTACATAAGGTTAATAATATAATAGTATAAAGTTTAAAGCCTGACAGTAAGGAGGACGTCCGAGCTGACACGCCGTAGGCAGCTGCGGCTGGCCTATTCCGTGGGTTATAATGACCCGTTAGCTTAGAATGGGATAGCTAACGAGCAACGAATAAAAGTTACCATGGGGATAACAGCGTAATATCGTTTGAGAGTTCATATCGACGACGATGTTTGCGACCTCGATGTTGAATTGCGGGATCCTGGAGGTGCAGCCGCTTCCAAGGGTTGGACTGTTCGTCCATTAAAGCCGTACATGATTTGAGTTCAGACCGGCGTGAGCCAGGTCGGTTTCTATCTACAATTTATGTAGGAAACATTAGATATAACTATATTCTAGTACGAAAGGACCGAATGATTAGTTATCCGCTGGTGAACCAATTGTAGTTAATCAAGGTCGATGGCGAGGAAGCTCCGCTTCCATGCCGCCTGAAGTATTACTGTTGGGTGGCTACGATAATTAAAATAATCACTGAATGCATCTCAAGTGAGAAGTTAAATATCATTCTATGTTTCCAATATATAGACTGTTTGAGAATAAAACGTGGATAGGATCTGTGTTTATTGGCTTCGTCTTTCAGAGTTGCAGGCCACGAAGCTAAAGATTACTAATGGTCTAATTTACTAATCATCCGAAATCGCGGTTCGAGGTGCTACAGCACCTTCGGTGCCGAGGGCCCGATATACACCTCCATGATATAGGGATATCTTCTGATATCCCGATATCATATAGCTGGAGGCGTGACCTCCGCAGGAGCAAGAGAATAGATGATTTATTATACTTTAAATAATTTATTACATGGGATTTTATTGGATACCCCGGAGCCATGACAACTGGGCTTTCAAGATGCAGCAAGCCCAGTAATGGAAGAAGTTATATTTCTACACGATCAAATTATGTTTATATTAACCATAATTATTACTGCAGTTTTATGATTAATAGTTAGGGCGTTAACAACTAAACATTATCATAAATATTTATATGAAGGTACATTAATAGAAATTATTTGGACTTTAATTCCTGCGGCTATATTAGTTTTTATTGCATTCCCTTCTTTAAAATTATTATATTTAATGGATGAAGTTATAGATCCAGCTTTAACTATTAAGGCAATTGGGCACCAATGATATTGATCATATGAGTATTCAGATTATGGATCAGACACAATAGAATTTGACTCTTATATGATTCCAACATCAGATTTAAATAATGGGGATTTAAGATTATTAGAAGTTGATAATAGAATAATTGTTCCTATCCAAACACAAGTGCGAGTATTAGTAACTGCCGCGGATGTTCTTCATTCATTTGCTGTTCCATCCCTATCAGTTAAAATGGATGCTGTACCTGGACGATTAAATCAAACAAGTTTCTTTATTAAAAGACCAGGAGTATTTTATGGTCAATGTTCAGAAATATGTGGTGCAAATCATTCTTTTATGCCTATTGTAATAGAGGCCGTTTCATTAGATAAATACATTCATTGAGTAGCGAATTGATCGGCTTCACGAGGTTAGATCCTAGAGGCTCTGGCTAGGAGTTACCAGTCCTTATAAGCGGATATCCCGAGGGGATCTTCCATGCGGTGCCGCCCCGGCCGGGGCTGCGCCACCCGAACCCGAGGCCCAGTGTAGGTGAGACTACGTCTCACCTATACCGGGACTCAGCATCGGACCGACATAGTCGGTCTATCGCATTAACCCGCCTACACTAGGTGTAGGCGGGAGGTGCCTCGTGAGTCTCTAGCTACGGCTAGAGCCTCAGGCAGCGCCTACGGCGCGGGGTGCCGCCCCCGAGGCACAGGCCCCTACGGAGCCTGATATCCCCGGAATATGTGGCTAGGGCCTCTGAGCATCGGACCGACATAGTCGGTCTATCGCATCTACGATGCCGCCGTCCTCGGATATCCCATCGGCAAGGCGTCACCGCCTACGGCGGCATAGTATAGCACCTACGTGCTCCTTGCAGCTTATAGCCTAGCGCAGCGTCACGGAGGCTATGCTTCGGGGCTAAGCCCCGGCCTGCGGCGGGGTTTATGGTGTGTAACTCAGGTGGTAGAGTGATAGGCTTTTAACCTATAAGTAGTTGGTTCAAACCCAATCACACCAAAATGCCACAATTAGACACAGTATCTTTTTTAACACAATACATATGAACATTAATAACTTTATTTTTTTTATTTTCTTTATTGGTAAATACAATATTACCCCGATTACAACAACAGTTAGCAATTAGATCAAGATCCGGTGCAGGGGCTTCGCCCCGAACTGAAGAGACAACTAAGCTTGAAATATTAGCCCCTATGGGGCGGATATCTACTATGTTAATATTTAAAAATTTATTTCAACTTAGGGTTTAGCCTATAAACCCTGCCGGCTTAAGCCGGCCGATGCGCGCTCCATCCGAATGTTAGCTGCATATTTTGATCAATTTAACGTAGTAAGATTAATAACAATACAAGCCTTTTTAGGGGATTGATTGGTAACTTTTACTAACTCTTCGATGATGATGGTGTTAGCGGTTACTATCTTTTGATTATTGTTAAAGGGGGATAAGTTAATACCGAATAGATGACAATCTATAATGGAATTAATACATTTAAATATACGTTCTGTTGTTCATGATAATTTAGGTAAACCAGGTCAAAAATATTTTCCCTTTGTTTTATGTATTTTTTTATTTATTGCTATGTTAAATATTTTAGGATTATTTCCGTATGTGTTTTCACCTACAGCCCACATAGTAATGACTTTTGGCTTATCTTTATCAATAATGATAGCAGTAACCCTATTAGGGTTTATTACTTTTCGATTAAATTTTTTAAGTATATTTACGCCAGGTGGGGCTCCCTTAATATTAGCCCCCCTTCTTGTCTTAATTGAGACGGTTAGTTATATTACTCGAGTTATCTCATTAGGTCTCCGGCTAGCTGCTAATATATCAGCTGGACATTTATTATTTGCAATTTTATCTGGGTTTGCTTTTAATATGCTATCGAACGGTCTTGTTATTTTAAGTCTTTTCCCCATGTTAATTATGGTATTTATAACTTTATTAGAGATGATGGTAGCTGTAATTCAAGCTTACGTATTTTGTTTGCTCACAACAATCTATTTAGGGGATACAATTGCACTACATTAATATTTGTGCCGTAGCCGGAGGCGGTTTACGCTCCGAGCCATACGGCTCCCGACGATTCGAGGCATAGCTATTAGTTCCCAGCCTACAGACCGACCTAGTCGGTCTCAACCTGGGTGGTGGTCGTCATATGAGGCCAGAGATGCTGGGTATCAGCGCTGGGGGCCCACACACGGGATGTCTGGGACTCAGCATCGGACCGACATAGTCGGTCTATAGATGCTCCGTCCTCGGGTATCGCTATCCTAGCCCCCGGCAGGGACCGTGTTGGGGTTCCACCCCGAGTGCTATTCACCATGATAGAATGTGTCTAAGCCTGAGCCGTTGGCGAATCTACCCATAGCTCAATTTGGGAGAGCATTTACCTTCTAAGTAAGAGGTTGTAGGTTCAAATCCTATTGGGTAAATCTTAGGGGCTATAGCCTCGCTAAGAGGAACGTGGACCTAGTACGATGCCGCTACTAAAGTACTTCATATCGCCTTATAGGGCGGCATCTACGGCGCTATGTCTCAGCATCGAAGCTTGAGCCTCGGGTAGCGGGATATCAGGGACTCCGCCCTTAGCGCGGCCCCCATGGGACTGAGCATATGATGCAACATACTTATCATTTTTTTACTACGGTGGGGTCTGTAATATATTTCCACTATAGTCAAAGTTGAATATTAATTTTAGGTTTAATAACAATTGCATTTACAATGGTGGTTTGATGACGAGATGTTATTAGAGAAGCAACATATCAAGGTCATCATACTTTAATTGTAAAACAAGGATTAAAATATGGAATGATTTTATTTATAATATCTGAAGTATGTTTATTTTTTTCGTTTTTTTGAGCTTTCTTCCATAGTAGTTTAGCTCCAACTATTGAAATAGGTGCAGTTTGACCACCTAGGGGAGTTGATCCTTTAAATCCATTTTCAATTCCTTTATTAAATACTGCTATTTTATTAAGTTCAGGTGCGACAGTAACTTGGGCCCATCATGCAATAATTAGTGGCAAAAGAAAAGAAGCTATAATCAGTTTAGCCTTAACTGTGGCATTGGGGGTAATCTTTACAGGATTACAGGGAATGGAGTATTATGAAGCTCCTTTTACAATTTCCGATTCAGTGTATGGTTCAACATTTTTTGTTACGACAGGTGCTCATGGGGGGCATGTATTAATTGGTAGTTCCTTTTTATTAGTTTGTCTTTATAGATTAATAAATCATCAATTTACTAGACACCATCATTTTGGTTTTGAGGCGGCGGCATGATATTGACATTTTGTGGATGTAGTTTGATTATTTCTTTTTATGTTAATGTATTGATGGGGTTCATAAGCCCACCTTGGTTCGGTGGCTTACGCTACTTTAGTAGCCGGAGGTAGCCTTATAGGCTATAGCCTCTAAGGCTATAGCCGATGACTTTTGATATCCGGGACGGCGCCCTGATGCAGTACATCCCCCGTGAGACTATCAGTTACCAGCCTACAGACCGACCTAGTCGGTCTATGTACGTCATAGGCGATATGTACCATCCTCGGTGGTCCTCGGATATCGGGGCATTAGTGGTTAGCCAAAGTGGTAAGGCATTAAGTTTTGATCTTAACTATTGCGGGTTCAACTCCCGCACCTCTATCACCATATCCGGTGATATTGTGAAGCTATGCCGGCACGGAAGCGTAGCTGGGCAAAGTAGCTGTAGGCTGGTAAGCGCGGCATCTACGATACGATAGACCGACTAGGTCGGTCCGATGCCACCTGAGACGTTTTAGGGCTAGAACTACGCCTCAGCATCGAAGCTATAGCCTCAGTGGAACTTGCCTGATACCCTAGCCAGGGACCGTCGGCGACCGAGGATATCCTAAGCCCCGGCAGCATCGGACCGACATAGTCTGCTACCGGGACGGTTCCGGTAGCGCGGGGACTTCGCCCTCGGATATCGAGCTAGGAGTTACCAGCCACCGGGATATCCTGGACTACGTCCTCTATGGTATGGGGAGATTAGGTTAATGGTAGACCGATAGCCTTCAAAGTTTTTAGTGTTGGTTCGATTCCAGCATCTTCTGCACTACGTGCTGAGGCTATGCCTCAGGTAGGATATCCGGGACTATCGCTATCGTTGTTAGCCTTAGAGGCAATAGCCTCTAAGGCTACCTCTAGCTACTTTAGTAGCGGCATCTACGATGCGATACTTAGAGGCTAGAACCCGTGGGTCTACAATAGCTTAATGGTAAAGCTTTTGGCTGTTAATCAAAATTATGTCAGTTCAATTCTGGCTTGTAGAGGGCCGGGAGTGTGGTGAAAATGGTAAACACGTCTGATTTAGGATCAGGTTTCTGCAGGTTCAAATCCTGTCGCTCTTAAATGACGAAATCATTAAGAAAAGAAAATCCAGTTTTATCTTTAGTCAATGGTATGTTAATTGATCTTCCCGCTCCGGCAAATATTAGCTATTTATGGAATTTTGGATCTTTATTAGGGGTGTGTTTGGGAATTCAAATTGCAACAGGAATTTTTTTAGCAATGCATTATTGTGCAGATGTAAATTTGGCTTTTTCTTCTGTGGCCCATATTACCCGGGATGTTAATTATGGGTTTATCTTAAGATATTTACATGCTAATGGTGCTTCTATGTTTTTTTTATGTGTTTATATGCATATAGGAAGGGGTCTATATTATGGTAGTTACACCAAAATTATAGTATGAAATGTGGGTGTGGTGATATTTTTATTAATGATAGTTACCGCTTTTCTTGGTTATGTGCTACCTTGGGGGCAAATGTCTTTTTGGGCCGCCACAGTTATAACTAATTTCTTATCTGCAATTCCATATGTTGGGGATGATATAGTAAGATGGGTATGAGGAGGATTTAGTGTCTCAAATGCAACTTTAAATAGATTTTATAGTCTTCATTATTTATTACCCTTTGTATTAGCAGCGCTGGTGATAGTTCATTTAATTGCTTTACATGAGGATGGATCAAATAATCCTATCGGGGTAAGATCCGATATAGATAAAGTGCCTTTCCATCATTATTATTCATTAAAAGACGTACATGGAGTGGTAATATTTGCCATACTGTTGTGTGCGATAGCGTTCTTATTTCCATATTCATTGGGGGACGCAGAGAATTTTAAACAAGCCAATCCATTAGTAACCCCAGTACATATAAAACCTGAGTGATATTTTTTATTTGCCTATGCTATATTACGTTCTATTCCAAATAAATTAGGAGGGGTAGTTGCCTTAATATTTAGTATATTAGTTTTATTTTTTTTACCTTATGTACACCAAAGTCATTTTAAGGGTTTAAGTTTTAGACCTTTAGGTAAAATTTTATTTTGATTTTTAGTGGCCGATTTTTTCCTTTTAACTTGAATTGGGGGTCAACCGGTAGAAGAGCCTTATATTTTAATAGGACAATTGGCATCAAGTTTTTATTTTGCTTATTTTTTAATTTTAGTTCCAATAGCAGGTTATTTGGAAAACCAATTATTAAAATTAATCTAGATGCGAGGTCTGATGCTCAGATATTCGGCCCCCGGCACCGAAGGTGCTGTGGCGCCTACGCGATGCTCCAGCATTGGAGATGCCGCCTATGACTACGAGGGGGTCCTCGTATATCACGATGGGGGCTGCTAAGGCCTACGCCGTTATGGGCACCATGCATGGCCGTGGGCGCTCAGCCTTTGTAGCTCAATTCGGGAGAGCATTTACCTTGTAAGTAAGAGGTTGTAGGTTCAAATCCTACTAAAGGCAAGAATATTATTTGGAGGTAATGGAAGCTACGCTGGCTTTCAGGACTCGGATATCCTATATCCGACCTAGTCGGTCATAGCGGCATCTTCCTGGGATAATATTCGACCAAATAATAATAGAAAATGGCAGCTGAAATTTTAAGTGCAGCTAAATTTGTAGGTGCTGGGGCAGCTACAATTGGGGCAGCTGGTAGTGGAGCAGGAATAGGAACTGTTTTTGGTAATTTAATAATAGGGTATGCTCGAAATCCTTCTTTAAAACAACAATTATTTACATATGCAATACTAGGGTTTGCGATATCAGAGGCAATGGGGCTATTTTGTTTAATGATGGCTTTCTTAATTTTATTTGCACTTTAATCCACCCCCGCATAGGGCCTAAAGTAATAAACCCTAATAGGGTTGGGGTAGCACCTCAGGTGCTGAGGCCTGGATCCCTCGCTGAGGCTATGCCTCAGCACCCTGTAATGATGAGGTGGCTGAGTGTGGTAAAGCAACAGTTTGCTAAACTGTCGGGGCTAGTAGGCCCTGCATGGGTTCAAATCCCATTCTCATCGCCCAGGGAATATATCAATAGGTAGATTATCTGCTTTGGGAGTAGGGGGCTGTGGGTTCAAGCCCCACTTCCTTGATAATAGGCCTTAGAGGCTATAGCCTCGCGTCTACGACGCTGATAGGCCCGGTCGTCATATCGCCTCACCTCTGATGCTACCGGGCCTATCGCCTATAAGGTGCGTGCACGCGCCTCATAGGACGATAGAACATATGTTAGAATTAGTCTTTATTTTACCGTTAATTGGAATAATATACCTAATAATTTTACCAAGGGATAATACTGTAAAATTAAAAAAAGCCGCTCTAGAATGATCATTATTTACATTAACTGCCACAATTCTTTTATGGGCTTCTTTTGATGGGGGGGGACAATTTCAAGCTATAAAAAAATTTGAATGAATCCCTGGGATTGAGCCAGTATTTGGTCCAGCTCTTTTTGCAGTGGATGGTATTTCGATATTTTTTTTAATCTTAACTGCGCTATTAACCCCTATTTGTATTTTAATTAGTTGAAATTCTATAAAATTTTTAATTAAAGAGTTTTTATTATGTTTATTGTTCATGGAATTTTTATTAATTGGGGTTTTTTCTGTATTAGATTTAGTAGGGTTTTATATATTGTTTGAAGGGATATTAATTCCAATGTTTTTAATAATAGGAATATGGGGATCAAGGGAAGAAAAAGTGCAAGCATCTTATTATTTTTTCTTTTATACTTTTATAGGGTCAGTTTTTATGTTATTAGCTATATTTACCTTGTATGGGCAGACTGGAACTACCGATTATCAAGCTTTATGTTGTGCATCTAAGGATGCGGAATTACAATATTTGGTTTTTTTAGGCTTCTTTTTAAGTTTGGCCGTCAAAATACCTAAAATCCCCTTTCATATTTGACTACCCCAAGCACATGTTGAGGCTCCTGTAGCAGGTTCTGTAATTTTAGCTGGTGTTCTATTAAAATTGGGAGGATATGGGTTTATAAGATTTTCTTGGCCATTGCTCCCAGAAGCTTCGGAATTTTTTGCTCCTTTAATTCAAACTTTAAGTATTCTTGCTATAATTTATGGTAGTTTAACAACTTGTAGGCAGGTTGATTTAAAACGTGTAATAGCTTATTCGTCGGTTGCTCATATGGGTTTAGTTACTTTAGGGATATTTAGTCATACTATTCAAGGCTTAGTGGCTGCTATTTTTTTAATGTTAGCGCATGGTTTAGTAAGTTCTGCTTTATTTATTGCGGTAACTCTCTTATATGAACGACACCATACTCGTCTAGTAAAATATTATCGGGGGATGGCTATAACAATGCCATTATATGGTATATTGATGTTAACCCTAGTATTAGCTAACGCCTCTATTCCCCTAAGTTGTAATTTTATAGGGGAGTTTATCTCACTGTTAGCCGCTTTTGAGTATAGTTTTATTATAGGTTTACTTGCTTCTTTAGGTATGGTTTTATCTGCAGGGTATTCAATCTATTTATATAATAGAATTTGTTTTGGTTTTCCTTCAAGATATCTCTATTTTTCTAGAGATATAAATAGACGGGAGTTTTATACTTTATTCCCTTTAGTTTTTTTAATATTTTTATTGGGGGTATTTCCTTTTATTATCATAGATGTAGTAAAAAGTTCAGTAATAAGGGTCGAGCCATATGCGTAAGGTAGAGTCTTAATAGACCCTACCTAAGTGCCGGATGTTAAGATAATAGGGATATCCCCGGATATCCCGATATAGGACCGACTACGTCGGTCCCATTGCGACGGCATCTACGATGCTCACCGTTCCCGTGGAACCCGCCTACAGACCGACCTAGTCGCCGCCCGGCTATCAGTTACCAGCCTCCTAGGTGGCAGTGCCCGTTACTGATGTCCTAAGCCCCGGTAGGTGAGACTACATCTCACCTACCGGGGCTGCGCCAGTGTAGGTGGGACTACGTCTCACCTATACCGCCCCGGTCGTATTGCCACCATAGCCGATGCAGCATCGGACCGACATAGCTATAAGGTCCTAGCCTCAGGAGCCCCTGGCAGGGACCTAGGATATCTTCGGATATCCCGATATAGACCGACATAGTCGGTCGTGTAAGGCTCTAGCCTCAGACCCCGTCTACACCTACGGCTATATGATCCGGATATCCCTATATCATGGAGGTAGCGGCATCTACGATGCGATAATCCTAAGCCCCGGTAGGTGAGACATAGTCTCACCTACCGGGGCTGCGCTACCCGAGGCCCAGTGTAGGTGAGACATAGTCTCACCTATACAGGGACTCAGTATCGGACCGACATAGTCGGTCTATCGCACCTGTTAAGATATGAGGCTATAGCATCTCGAAGGCAGTGCCCGGTCTAGGTCGGCCGCCAGTGCCGCCCGACGTGAGGATATTACCACAGCCTCACGTCCTCGGATATCACGCTTCATACGGGTGAAAATAGCTCAGTCGGTAGAGCACGGGTTTGTGGAGCCAAAGGTCGAGAGTTCAAATCTCTCTTTTCACCTAGATAAGGTCGAACCCTGAAGCCGATGCGGGAGATCCCGGCACTCCACTACGGTGCGGCATCGTAGATGCCGCACCGTAGGATAGGCCATAGGTGATATCCGCCCCTAGCGGCATCTACGATGCGATAGACCGACTAGGTCTGTCTGTAGGCCTTGATATCAGTAGCATCTGACCTGGGGTATCACCTACGGTCCATAGCTACGAGGCTATATCCGCCCCGACCACGTCTCACCGAGGATATCAGGGACTCCGCCCTTGTATCCTCGGTAGCAGGGCCCGCCCTCGGATATCCCGAGGGGATCTTATATGGAGGCCTACTAAGTTGTGTTCCCATGGTCCAGGGGTTAAGACATTAGGTTTTCAACTTAAAGACGGGAGTTCGATTCTCCTTGGGAATAGAGTGGAAGGATTATTTTATTTATTCACATTAGGGGTTATAATATCTGGAATAATGGTTATTTCTGCGCTTAATCCAGTACACTCTGTGCTTTGACTTATTGTTGCTTTTACTAGTGCGTCTGCGCTTTTTATATTGCTTGAGGTTGAATTTATAGCTTTAATTTTTTTAATTGTTTATGTTGGAGCTATTGCTATCCTATTTTTATTCGTAATTATGATGTTAAATTTAACTGATTTAGAGGGAGGAGGGGATATGTCCAATTATCTGCCTGCAGGATTTCTAATTGGGGTTGTTTTTTTATTGGAAATAGCCCATGTTATGGGGGGCCGAATGGTTTCATGACCCCATTCTACTTCTTACCCGGCCCAGCTAGCCATTTTGCTGGGAAATCCTAATGTAGAAGTATTAGGACGAGTTTTATATACAGACTATTATTATTTATTTATTATAGCTAGTTTTATTTTATTAGTGGCTATGATTGGGGCAATTGTACTAACTCATGATTCTAAAACAGAAATAAAAAGACAAGATATTTTTATCCAAACTAGTCGTCAGTTATGACAAGATTAATGCGGCGTAGGGTTAAGCCACTGTATCTGTGGCTGATAGGAGCTACGTTGGCGCTGGCACCGTCGGTGCCTGGCACCGACGGTGCCAGGCATCGATAGATGGCCATTCCTGGAACCCCGATTACGATGAGCGCTGAATTTCTAAGTATCTTTATATTATTATTATTTAGTATTATTCTTTCTACTGTTATATCTGGCGCTTCCTATATAGTAGGAGTAAAGCAGCCAGACAGTGAGAAAGTGTCTGTATATGAATGTGGGTTTGACCCTTTTGAGTCCTCAAGAATCCCATTTTCGGTTAGATTTTTTTTAGTAGGTATTCTTTTTATGATTTTTGATTTAGAAATTTCTTTTCTTTTTCCTTGGTGTGTGGTTTATAATCAAATTGGATTATTTGGATTTTGAACTATGTATTTCTTTTTAGTAATTTTAACTGTAGGTTTAATTTATGAGTGGATAAAAGGGGGTTTAGAGTGAGAATAATATGGAATCCCGGGGGCTAGGCACTACGTGCTCGACCGGGGCGTAGTCTCACCTAGGTGGCTACCGAGGAGCCAGCTTCGCTGGTTACACTGGAACGCTGGAGCCCCTGATATCCGGTGAGGCTTAGCCTCAGTCCCGAGGAACCGCCCCTGGCACCGTCGGTGCCAGGCACCGACCCACCGCTACTTTGGTAGCGGCATCGTAGATGCGATAGACCGACTAGGTCGGTGCCTCGGATATCACCCGCCTACGGCGCGGCGGGGGAGTGTTTGTAATTTAAAGGTAAAATATCTGTCTTCGGAATAGAAAATAGGGGTTCAAGTCCCTTCAGACATTAAATGTACTACGAATATTTAACAGTTGGTATTATATTGTTTATATTAGGAGTTTTAGGAATAGTGTTAAATAGGAGTAATCTTATAATAATGTTAATGTCAATAGAATTGATGTTATTAGCTATTTCTTTTTTATTTTTAATAAACTCAGTTGTCATAGATAATTTAATAGGACAAATATTTACAATATTGATATTAACCGTAGCGGCTGCTGAATCAGCCATTGGGTTAGCAATTTTAGTTGCCTATTATAGGGTTAGGGGTACAATAGCTGTGAGATCATTAAATCTTTTAAGAGGATAGAGGAGCACCGACAGCCCTATCATAGGGGTAGCGGCATCTACGATGCGATAGTAATCCTATGAGGCTATTCAGGACTAGGAGCCCCTGCCAGGGGCCCCTAGTCTACTCCGGGACAGGCGCTGAGGCTCGAGCCTCACTACAAAGAGATTTTATGAGTTTATATTTAAGCCGATGATTGTTTTCAACTAATCATAAAGATATTGGGACTCTTTATTTATTATTTGGAGCATTTGCAGGCATGATAGGTACAGCATTTAGTATGCTTATAAGATTAGAGCTATCAGCCCCCGGGTCAATGTTAGGGGATGATCAATTATATAATGTTATAGTTACAGCCCATGCTTTTCTAATGATATTTTTCTTAGTTATGCCAGTAATGATTGGGGGATTTGGAAATTGATTCGTGCCATTATATATTGGTGCACCCGATATGGCTTTTCCAAGATTAAACAATATTAGTTTTTGATTATTACCTCCGGCTTTAACTCTATTATTAGGATCTGCTTTTGTAGAGCAAGGGGTTGGTACAGGATGGACAGTATATCCCCCTTTAGCAGGCATACAAGCGCATTCTGGGGGATCGGTTGATATGGCAATATTTAGTCTTCACTTGGCGGGTATTTCTTCGATATTAGGGGCTATGAATTTTATCACAACAATCTTTAATATGAGAGCGCCCGGTATTACAATGGATAGACTGCCATTATTTGTATGATCTATTTTAATAACAGCCTTTTTATTATTATTATCTTTACCTGTATTAGCTGGTGGGATAACAATGCTTTTAACAGATAGAAATTTTAATACAACATTCTTTGATCCTGCTGGAGGAGGAGACCCAATACTATTTCAACATTTATTTTGATTCTTTGGTCATCCTGAAGTTTATATTTTAATATTACCTGGTTTTGGGATTATTTCTCAAATAATCCCAACATTTGCTGCTAAAAAACAAATATTTGGATATCTTGGTATGGTTTATGCTATGGTTTCAATTGGTATATTAGGATTTATAGTTTGAGCACATCACATGTTTACAGTAGGTATGGATGTAGACACAAGAGCATATTTTAGTGCAGCTACTATGATAATTGCAGTTCCAACTGGGATTAAAATATTTAGCTGAGTTGCTACTATCTTTGGTGGTTCATTAAGATTAGACACTCCAATGCTTTGAGCAATAGGGTTTGTCTTTTTATTTACTATAGGAGGATTAACTGGTATTGTGTTAGCAAATAGTTCTTTAGATATTGCATTACACGATACTTACTATGTTGTAGCTCACTTCCATTATGTTCTATCAATGGGGGCTGTCTTTGCAATATTTGGAGGATTTTATTATTGATTTGGTAAAATGTCTGGATATTGTTATAATGAGGTCTATGGTAAAATACACTTTTGATTAATGTTTATAGGTGTCAATTTAACTTTTTTCCCTCAACATTTCTTAGGACTAGCCGGATTACCGAGACGGTATTCGGATTTCCATGATAGTTTTGCAGGATGGAATCAAATAAGTTCTCTAGGATCTGTAATATCAATTGTAGCCGTAGTATGATTTATTTATATTGTTTATGATGCTTATGCGAGAGAAATAAAATTTGTAGGATGGGTTGAAGATAGTGGTTACTATCCATCTTTAGAATGGGCACAAACTTCTCCTCCAGCTCATCATACTTATAATGAATTACCTTATGTATATGCGGGGCAATCGGGCCGGGTAGGGCCATAAGCTCGATCCCCCCAGCGCACCCGGCTATAGGCTCTACCAAGCCTTATATTCCGGGGATATCAGTCCCGGGACTCCTATCACCAGGTGGCGGCATCTACGATGCTACGTCTCAGCATCGAAGCTAGAGCCTCAGGCTCCTGGCTTGATATCCCCCGAGGCTACATAAAGTAGTATAAGGGCAATGCACAAATCATGGATTGGGATGTACGTTCGAATCGTACCTTTATCACCCGCCGAAGACCTCAGGGGGCTTCCTAGCACCTGGCTATCACTACTTGCCCGTCCTCGGATATCACGTCCTCAGGGAGGTAGAACCCCGGTAGGTGATGGAAAGGTGGCAGAGTTGGTTAATGCGGTTGTCTTGAAAACAGCAGCCATTAAAGTGGTTCGTGAGTTCGAATCTCACCCTTTCCCTGAGATTATAGTTTAATCAGGTAGAATAGTCGGTTGTCATCCGATTAATACGGGTTCAAATCCCGTTAATCTCGAGTGCGTTAAGTAGGCGTCTAAGGACTCTGTGAGGATATCAGGGCGCCGTCCTAATGGGATTGAGCTCTGATGCAGTACATCCCTGGCGAGGTAGCCAAGGCCCTATCATTGAGGTAGCGGCATCTACGATGCGATAGACCGACTAGGTCGGTCTGTCGGTGCCCGTCCTCGGATATCACGTGGGGCGTTATAGCATAATTGGTATTGCAGTAGTTTGCAAAACTTCTTAGTATAGGTTCAACCCCTATTAACGCATATTAGCTTTTAGAACCGGGCCGACATTCTACGTGACGCGAAGCGTTTGAAGCTTGGTTACGTCCTAATGGGGCTGAGCATCGGACCGACATAGTCGGTCTATCGCATCTCGGACGCAGCACTTGTAGGCCCCGGTCCCGGTGAGACTACGTCCCCGAGGCTCAGCCACACACGAGGATGCCATTAAGGGAAAATATGGGAATAATAATTCTAAAAATCTTAGCTATTTTAGTGCCATTACTAATTTCTATTGCATATTTAACATTAGCAGAACGAAAAGTTTTAGGTTATATTCAATGCAGGAAGGGGCCTAATGTAGTAGGTGTTTATGGGCTATTACAACCTTTAGCAGATGGGTTAAAGTTATTCATTAAAGAAATAATCATTCCTAATCATGCTAATATCTTTATATATATAATGGCTCCAATTTTATCATTAACTTTGGCTTTTATGGCTTGAGGGGTAATACCTTATGGTCAGGGAATTGTATTTAGTGATTTAGGGATTGGCATACTTTATTTATTTGCAGTTTCCTCAATTAGTGTATATGCTATATTAATGTCTGGATGATCAAGTAATTCCAAATATGCGTTTTTAGGGGCAATAAGGGCAGCTGCTCAAATGATAAGTTATGAGGTATCTATTGGATTAATAATTATTTCTGTTGTTTTATGTGTCGGATCTTTAAATTTAACTGAAATAGTATTAACTCAAAAACCAATATGATTTATTATACCATTATTTCCAGCCGCGATAATGTTTTTTGTGTCTGCTTTGGCAGAAACTAATAGAGTACCGTTTGATTTAACAGAAGGGGAATCCGAATTAGTGTCTGGATATAATGTCGAATACTCTAGTATGTCATTTGCTTTATTTTTTTTAGCCGAATATGCCCACATAATCTTGATGTCAACTTTTGGGGTCATTCTCTTTTTAGGAGGGTGAATGGTGACTTCAGCGCCTTGGCTTAATCATGCTAATATCTTTATATTAAGCCCAATTTTGGGGCTTAAAGTATCTATTATTATATTTTTATTTATATGGGTTAGGGCCTCTTATCCAAGAATAAGATACGATCAATTAATGGTGTTATTATGAAAATCTTATTTACCTTTAAGTTTAGCTTTTGTAGTTTTAGTGTCTGGGATTCTTATAGGGTTTAACGCCCTACCTCCATATTAATAAGCACGGGTGCCATGGTCCATGTGGTATCTTACCGTATGCTCGATTCTATCTTAGCACCTACGGTGCGGCAGACCGACCTAGTCGGTTTATCGCATCTACGATGCCGCTACTAAAGTAGCATCGAAGCTAGGGCCTCAGGTTCCTTGGTGGCGGGACTGATATCCCTATATCATTGAGGCATAGCCTCTAGGCCCCAGGCAGGGGCCGATGCTATGGTGCTGTGATTACTGATATAGGACCGACTCCGTCGGTCCCTATCCGGGACTTCGTCCTCCCCAGCACTTGAGTGTCAAGCCACTGTGGTGGAAAGGGTAGACACGCCAGATTTAAAATTTGGAGACAATATGAGTTCGAATCTCATCAGTGGTAGGAAGCCCGCTGCGGTATGTAGCTTAATTTGGTGGAGCGCAGTCTTGATAAGACTGAGGATATTGGTTCAATCCCAATCTTACCGATCTATTCGGGACTGAGCTGATGCAGTACATCCCTCGTGAGACGTAGTCTCCGGTATGAGGCTATGGACCATCCCGGATATCCCGCCAAGGCGGTGGCTATAGGTCCCCGTGCAGATTGTAATCCAGGCGATGGATTCGGAAGGTGAGATGGCAGAGCGGTAATGCATTTCGCTGTAAACGGAGTAAGGGAATACCCGATCGAGAGTTCAAACCTCTCTCTCACTAAGCCTGCTAGTTCCTACATGCGGGCCGCCCGCGCCGTAGGCGCAGTAGCACCAAAGATGCCCCGGGATATCCGTGCGGAATTCGGCCCAGTATTAAGGGCTGAGCATACCATATCGCCTACGGAGGCTATGCCTCGATTAGGCTGATAGCTTATTAGGTAAAGCATGTTGCTCATAACAACAAAGTAGTTGGTTCAACTCCAACTCAGTCTATCTATCCTGAGGCTCTCAGCGCTTCGCGCCATATCTCGAGATATCACGTGATACCCGAGGACCGCCACCCAGGTTGCCACCTACTAAGCCCCAGGAGCAGAGGCTACGCTTCGAGTAGAGTTGACTAAAGGTTAGTTACCAGACTCATTATCTGGGGAATGTAGGTTCGAGTCCTGCCTCTACATCTTTGTATGAAACTTTTAACATAATAATAAATCCAGAGGTATTATTAAGTTTAGCAGTGTTAAGTTTAATTCTTTACGGGATTAATCTGTCAACACTTAAATTATCGATTGGTATACTGCAGCTCATGTTATGAGCGGGGGTGACTAGTTTAGCGTCTTATGACGCAGGGGTGGACGAGCTATTGTCCTGGCCAACAGCCTTCGGCTGCAATGGTCTATTAATGACGAATAGTTGAATAATAATATCTAAAATACTCATAATAATAGGTTCAATTTCAATTTTATTAATGGGTTCAGGAGAAACTATAATGATAAAACCATATCTATCCTCTCCAATGGGACCGACTACGTCGGTCCTATATCGGCGTGGGGATTCAACTCCCACGCCGATTTTGGTATTAATTGTTGCATTAAGCTCATTATTATTAGTCTCTTCAATAAATTGACTTTCAATTTATTTAGCTATAGAATTACAAACTTTTTCACTATTTATTTTAGCCGCATTAAAAAGAGACAGTGCTTATAGCACCGAGGCCGGTTTAAAATATTTTGTATTAGGCGCAGTGTCTTCTGGTTTATTTTTATTTGGATGCGCTTTATTGTACGGATTAACAGGAGAAACTAGCATTCAAGGGATAAATTCAGCGGTTGGCACTGATGTGGGAAAAATTTTGATAACAATTTCTTTATTATTTAAATTATCTGCGGCACCTTTTCACATGTGGGCACCAGATGTCTATGAAGGGGCGCCCACAACTACTACCGCCTTGTTAGCCACTGTTCCTAAGATTGGAGTGTTTTCAATTTTAGTTCAAATAGGTCCTGTAACTAATGTGGTGTTAGTTTGTGCTGTATTATCAATAGTTTATGGGGCCATTGGAGCACTCAATCAAACCAAAATAAAACGTCTATTGGCTTATAGTGGAATTGGCCATATGGGGTTTATATTATTTGGTGTAGCGATAGGGTCTTTTGAAAGCATTCAAGCAAGTTTAATATATATGGTTATTTATGTAATAATAACGATATGTAGTTTTTCAATAATATTATCTTTAAAATTGGCTAAAGATTTAATAGTAGAAGTTGGCGGTTTATCAAGGGATAATCCTGTAATAGCATTAACGTTAGCTTTAGCTTTTTTATCTACTGCTGGAATCCCGCCTTTAGCGGGATTTTTAAGTAAATGATTGATATTATTATCTGGGATATCTAATGGCTATTATTTAATTTGTATTATAGCCGTGATAAGCTCAGTAATTGCTGGAGTGTATTATGTGAGATTAGTTCAAATAATTTATTTTCAAGCGGATTATCCTATATTAATTTGACAAAAACTGCTAAGACCGCAGGTCCCTGGCCGGGACCGAAGGGTAGATTTTAGTAAATCTGTGGTAGCGGGGTTAACTTTTTTTCTAATTTTATTTTTAATGATTTCGCCTAATTTTTTATTACAAATTACTCATGATGCAACCATAAGTTTATATTAAGCATCACGCGTGACGCTGGCTAGGAGTTACCAGCCTACAGACAGACCTAGTCGGTCTATCGCATCTACGATGCTACCTGAGACCGCTCGAGGTGCGGGGCTTAGCCCCGCACCTCATAGGACCTAACGCCGTACCCCCTAGTCTCACTAGGGGGTATGGTGCCGTGTATATACCATGTATATATTAGTATTATTTATCCCTTTATTAAGTGCGATAATATCTGGATTATTTGGAAGGAAAATAGGGACTAAAGGGGCAGGTATATTAACATCGAGTTGTATCAGCATCTCTGCTATTCTATCCTGTTGTATATTTTATGAGACTACTTTAAATTCGTCGGCCGCCTATATAAAGTTATGACGATGATTTGATTCAGATTTATTAACAACTAATTTTGGTTTACAATTTGATAGTTTAACATCTACTATGTTAATTGTTATAACAAGTGTGTCTGCCTTAGTGCATATTTATTCTACAGGGTATATGTCAGAAGATCCTCATATACCTCGATTTATGTCCTATCTATCCTTATTTACTTTTTTAATGATAGTTTTAGTAACAAGTGATAATTATGTTCAATTATTTATAGGTTGAGAAGGGGTTGGTTTATGCTCTTATCTTTTAATTAATTTTTGACTAACTAGAATAAAAGCGAATAAAGCAGCAATAAAAGCTATGTTAATAAATAGAGTGGGGGATATAGGATTAGTTTTAGCTATGCTATTATGTTTAATTGAATTCGGTACATTAGATTTTTCAGCCATTTCTGGTTTATTAGTGACGCCTAATATTAATAGGGAAAATGTAACCATAATCTGTTTACTCTTATTTTGGGGGGCAGTAGGGAAATCCGCCCAATTAGGATTACATACTTGGCTTCCTGATGCTATGGAGGGTCCTACCCCCGTATCTGCTTTAATTCACGCGGCTACTATGGTTACAGCGGGTGTGTTTTTAATAATTAGATCTGGACCGCTTTTTGAAGTGTCTTCTTTAGCATTAACCATTGTTACAATTTTAGGGGCTTTAACTGCCTTTTTTGCTGCTACTACCGGAGTAGTTCAAAATGATTTAAAAAAAGTAATTGCTTATTCAACTTGTAGTCAATTAGGTTATATGGTTATGGTTTGTGGAATATCTAATTATTCCACAAGCTTATTTCATTTAATGAATCATGCATTTTTTAAGGCTTTATTATTTTTAAGTGCTGGTTCTGTAATACATGCTGTAAGTGATGAGCAAGATATGAGAAAAATGGGAGGTTTAATCCAATCAATTCCTTTTACTTATACTATGATTTTAATTGGATCTTTATCGTTAATGGGGTTTCCTTATTTAACTGGATTCTATTCCAAAGATTTAATATTAGAATTGGCGTATGATAAATATTATATTGTTTTTGCCTATTGATTAGGAAGCTTTTCAGCTTTATTAACTGCTTTTTATTCAATAAGATTAATTTATTTAACTTTTATTACAAATTCCAATTCAAAAAAAGAAGTTCTTATGGGAGTTCACGAATCCTCTTTAAACATCACATTCCCTTTACTTTTATTGGCTTTTGGTAGTATTTTTGTAGGGTATTTGGCGAAAGAAATAACCCTATCTAATGTAATTCCACCAATAGTATCAAATTCAATAAAAATGATTCCTTTATTATTTAGTTTATTTGGGGCCTTTTTTGCTTTTGTCATTTATAATAGTTCCCGACTGTGGCGCAGCGGGATGAATCCGGCTTTGGGGGATATCCGGGACGGAATCCTCGGATATCAGGGGTCAAGCCGAATAGCTAGACCATTTTATACTTTTTTTAATTCTGCTTGACAATTTAATTATATAATAAATCATTTTATTGTAGGCAACATATGAAAATTTGGTCATTTAATAACATATAGGGTAATAGATAGAGGGGTCCTAGAAATTATAGGGCCAAGAGGAATATCTAATGTAATAATAAAATTAACTCAAAATATTAGTAACTTACAATCAGGAATGGTATTTAATTATGCTTTAATTATGATTGTATTTACTACTTTATTTATCTCGGGGGCCCCAAGGGGTTTTAGCTCAATATGGTAGAGCGTAGGCTTTGCAAGTCTGAGGCTGCAGGTTCAAGCCCTGTAAACTCTATATCATTGTATGGCACCCTATTATGAAGCCATAGCCGCATAGGAGGCTATAGCCCATGGTTATCACGATGGGATCTCCAGCCTATGGCGGTGGACGCTGGGTGATATAGTTTAAGGGTAAAACAATTATCTCATACGTAATAAGATAGAGGTTCAACTCCTCTTTTCACCTTATCGACCCATGGGATCTGGAGCCTATAAGGAGCTCAAGAGGCCCCGGATGTCCCAATAGCCCCCGTTATGGGCTGAATGGAATAATTTAGTTCTTATATTTTAATTTTGATAAACTTCTTTTTATTTATAGAAGATAACACCCGTGTGGCACAAGTAGCTCAATATGGTAGAGCAAAACACTGAAAATGTTTGGGTTATTGGTTCAAATCCGATCTTGGGCAATTCCTTTGATTTTGGGGAAGATATAAAGCGAGCGGCACTTCTAATACATGCTAAGGGAACGGAAAATATGGGATCTCATGTAAGTACGTCCTATACAGGTGAGTAATGTTCTGGAACTAACCAATTGGATGGGAATAGAATTCCCATAATAAATCGGATCCCCCGGCGGCATCTACGATGCCGCTGGGGGGTCATGATATGGAACCTGTTGGAATCCAGTCGATAGACCATCGGTGTTTTATGACGCCGGGGACCATTTACGGGATTCTAATAAAGGGGCAGAACCCCTATGGGCCAATTGATAGGCTGGAATCGTATTAGGTAAAAGGGGATAGAGCCCCTTGCCAAAGATGCGTAGCTGAGAGGCCACACTTCCACTGAAACAAGGGGAAGACTCGTATAGAGGCAGCAGTAAAGAATATTGTGCAATGTATGAAAGTATGACACAGAGATGTCGCATAAGATAGACTGTCAAATCTACGTGCCAGCAGACGCGGTTATACGTAAGGTCTAAGTTTTTATCAGAAAAGGCGTAAAGGGTGTGTAGGCAGGATCCCATCGGCAAGGCGGCATCTACGATGCCGCTGGGAGGCTATGCCTCGGACCCATGGGATGTGAGGTTTAAAGGGGTAAATGGAACTTTTATGTAGCGGTAGAATGCTTTAATATAAAATGGAACACCGGAGGCGAAGGCAATTTACTAATTAAATCTGACGCTGAGACACGAAAGTAAGGGGAGCAAACAGGATTAGATACCCTGGTAGTCCTTACCGTAAACTATGAATATTAGATCACAGCAGCCAGGGGCTGCCGCCCCCGGCGAATGTGGTCGACGAAAACTCAAGAAAATCCCGCCTGAAGAGTACGATCGCAAGATTAAAATTCAAAAAATTTGGCGGTTCACTAAACCAATTAGAGGAGCGTGTAGTTTAATTCGATAATCCGCGATTAACCTTACCAAAACTTGAATAATTCAAAATAGGGATATCTTCGGATATCCCGATATAGGACCGACTACGTCGGTCCCATTAACGGTTAGAGATGACTATTAATTACAGGTATTGCATGGCCGTCGTCAGTTCGTGTTGTGAAAGAAATAGAACGAACTTAACCCTTAATCGTTATTATAGAACGGCCCCACGGGGTCCTTTTACGATATTAAGGATGACGTCAGGTCCTTATGATCCTAATGTTTTGGGCTACATATGCGCTACAATTTTTTATACAAAGAGAAACTTAAATTGAAAGAGTAAACTCTAAAGTAAAAATTCGGATTGCCCCTTGAAATTGGGGCCTGAAGTTGGATTTAATAGTAATCGGAAAGTAGAGCGTTCTGGTGAATACGGCTCTAGTGTTCGTACAAATCGCCCGTCACCTCCACCAAGTAAATAATCCCAAAGTGTCAAGCTATAATTAAAGTAATGGGGCTAAATATTTAATATCGCTAAAGCCAGCGGCGTCTTACGACGCTGGACCAATATCTTTAATTCACTAGACAGGCTTGATATGACGGAAAGTTTATGAGGTTGAGGAAGTCGTAACATAGCGAGGGTATTGGAAAATGTCCTCGGATTAATGCACGTATAATTTATCGGGTAAAATAATTGATTTCCAATCATTACTGGTGGGTTCAAGTCCCACTATGTGCACTGCTTGGCGGGATATCCAGGGCTCGGATATCACGGCGCCTCAGTAAGGTGTTTAACTCAGTTGGTAGAGTATCGTGTTTACACCACGGAGGTCGAAAGTTCGATTCTTTCAGCACCTA